TAATACGGTTTTGTTGATGGGTTAACAAAATGTAGTTTTGTTTACTCCTAGTTCCTTTCTGTATTGGTGTTTTCAAGTGCTATGTCAGTATTGTTGCATATTTTACTAACCATATAAATAGAAGGGGCTTAATTTTAGTTCATTAAATATATGTTATTACTGGAAAAGGGGGGGTTTTTAAAAATCGATTTGATAGAGGGTGGGGTAAAAATGCGCTTGTAGATGAGATTATAATTGGATTTATATAGGACTCTTATTACTTCAGTTTATATGTTTGATCTCTTGTTTTTGGGGTTTGACAGGGGAGTTTATACATAGTTATGTGTTGAAGTAGATTATAAGAGTTACGGGGGGAGGGGGGGTTTGATTTAGAAAAGCATGTATAGATTCATGTTGGGATTGGGATACGCGTGCGTGTGCGTGCGTGTACGCGTGTACGCGTGTGCGTGCGTGTACGCGTGTACGCGTGTGCGTGCGTGTACGCGTGTACGTGTGTACGTGCGTGCGTGCGTGCGTGTACGTGTGTACGTGCGTGCGTGTACGCGTGTACGCGTGTACGCGTGTACGTGTGTACGCGTGTACGCGTGTACGTGTGTACGTGTGTACGTGTACGCGTGTACGCGTGTACGCGTGTACGCGTGTACGTGTGTACGTGTGTACGTGCGTGCGTGTACGCGTGTACGTGTGTACGTGCGTGCGTGTACGCGTGTACGTGTGTACGTGCGTGCGTGTACGTGGGTTAAAATTTTCTTATGTCCATCGAGCATGGAAAGAATACACCTCATGGTTTAAATGGGGATCGGTAACGTTAGATTAAAGTCCAGCTACAATGGAATCGCCTGCGACCATGCCTTGACGGCTATGCTGAGTCACAGCATCCTAAAATTAAAAAAATACCAAATGCATGACACCACAGTTATGTGTGATCATGGGCTGATTAGTCATTAGTCCATCGAGATGTCTTATTTAAGGGGAACGAGTGGGCGATATATAGTGTCATGGCCCTGAAGTAAGAACCAGATGTCAGATATAGTTTCAGGATAGCTACCCCCAAGTTTTATGGGCCCGGAGCGAGAAGAGGGACATTCAGTGGGCGGGTTGCTGGTTTCACGGAGGATGGTAGATTATTAGATCAACTTTTGATGAGGATAGTCATGTTCTCAAGAAAGGTTTATGATTTGTATGCGCTATGTACGATTAATAATATTATGTATTATGTACGTATATAGGTATATGTACTTGCTTATATGCATGGGGAATATAATATTATGCACGATATACATACGTGGGTGGTAGGTATTGTTCATGTTGGCGAGCATAACATGTAAGAAGTACATAAGTTTTAATGATTAAGTGCTATGGTTGAGGGATTTTATGTGGGGTTGGTGTGGGAACTGACATAGCACTTGAGATTTAAATTTATGGGTGGGGTGATTAGCCAAGGAATAGTTTAAGTAGAATTTCAGCTTTGGGTGTTGATGGTGAAGTGTATTCTTCTTCCTTGAGTGTTTTGAGTGTCCTTAGGGCCGTTTGGCTCATTTCTGATTTACAAGGTCAGGGTAATTGATTATACTATAAGGACTCTTCATTTAAGTAGTTTATTTTCTAATATACTTGTTGTTGGTATGAGGATTAAGATGGAGGAGAAGTAAAGGGTTGATGCTAGTTGTCCAATTGTTATAAAGGGGTATTCGATTGGTTGACCTCCAATTCATGTTAATGTTAGTAGGTCTGCGACTAAAATTCAGAATGTGAATTGGCTGAAAGGTCGGAATATAAGGCTTCGTTGTTTTGAGTTGTGGATAATGGGTATAGTTATAAGGATAAGGATTGATGCGGCTAGGGCGATTACTCCTCCTAGTTTATTTGGGATAGATCGTAGGATAGCGTAGGCAAATAAAAAGTATCATTCTGGTTTGATATGTGGAGGGGTAACTAGAGGGTTTGCTGGGATATAGTTGTCGGGGTCTCCTAAGATATCTGGGGAAAATAAAACCAGGAGTATAAGGATGGTTGCTAGTACGATAACTCCCAGGATGTCTTTGATTGTGAAGTAAGGGTGGAAAGGGATTTTGTCTGAGTCTGATGATAATCCTGATGGGTTGTTGGAGCCTGTTTCGTGTAGGAATAACAAGTGAATTATGGCTAGGGCTGCGATGATAAAAGGGAGGATAAAGTGAAAGGCGAAGAATCGGTTTAATGTGGCTTTATCAACTGAAAATCCGCCTCAAATTCATTCTACGATGTTTGTGCCGATATAAGGGATAGCTGATAGAAGGTTTGTGATTACTGTTGCACCTCAAAAGGATATTTGTCCTCAGGGTAATACGTATCCTATAAAGGCGGTAGCTATTGTAATTAGTAGGAGAATTACTCCAATGTTTCATGTTTCTTTTAGTATGTAGGAGCCGTAGTATAAGCCTCGTCCTGCGTGGACGAACAGGCAGATGAAAAATATTGAGGCTCCGTTTGCGTGTAGATACCGGATTAATCAGCCGTAGTTTACGTCTCGGCAAATGTGGGCTACGGATGAAAATGCTGTTGATGTGTCGGGGGTGTAGTGTATTGATAGAAATAGTCCTGTGATAATCTGTGTAATTAAGCATAGGCCTAGTAGTGATCCGAAATTTCATCATGATGAAATATTGGAGGGTGTTGGTAGGTCAATGAATGAGTTGTTAATAATTTTTGTTAGGGGGTGTGTTTTTCGTGTATTGGTCATTTGGTTTCTATAGTTGAAGTACAACGATGATTTTTCATGTCTTTGGTCTTGGAGAATGCCAAGTAGAAACTATGATATTAACGTACGTTATTTATTTGTTAAGTATTATTTTTGTTTTAAGTTTTGTTGGAGTTTCTTCAAAGCCGTCTCCAATTTATGGGGGGCTAGGTTTAGTAGTTGGAGGTGGGGTTGGTTGTGGTATTGTATTAGGTTATGGGGGATCTTTTTTAGGATTATTAGTTTTTTTAGTTTATTTAGGAGGTATGTTGGTAGTATTTGGTTATACTACGGCGATGGCCGCGGAAGAGTATCCTGATTCGTTGAAATCTAATGTTCTCATGTTAGGGGCATTTGTTGTTACTTTATTATTAGAGTTTATGTTGTATATGTGGGGTGTTTATGGTGGTGGGGCAGATATTATTGTAGATTCCAAGGATAAGTACGATTGAATTATTTATGAGGCAGAAGATGTTGGGTTGGTATATGAGGATTCTGTTGGTGTGGCTGCTACATACACTTATGGATGTTGGTTGCTGGTTTTAAGTGGATGAACTTTGTTTGTTAGTATTCTTATTGTTATTGAGATTACTCGGGATAGCTAAATAATTATAATGGTAGATAGGGTTGAGGATGTGAGAAATGATAGGAAGTATAGTTTGATTAGGCCTTTTTGGTTTGATGTATATGTTGAGGCATGTATGTGGTTTGTTGAGATGTTTTTCGGGATTAGTTTTTCTAATCAAGTGGAGTCAATTAGGATTGATGATACATTTTGGCTGATGTTTAGGTTAAGTTGAGGTTGAGATCGGTGTATGATGGAAGGATAGTAGCCTAGTATGGTTGAGAAATTAAATAGTTTGGATGTAGAATTTGTTTTTAGGGTGAAGGAAAGTATGGCGAGTTCTATTGCAATGGTGAATCCAATTAGGGTAATGGTGAGTGCTGTAAATTTTAGGTAAATTGGTATTGTGAGCTGGGGGATATTTATGGGGTTGAGGTTGTTAGTGATTAGGTAGCCAGCTAGGATACTTCCTATTAAAAGACGTTTAATGGGGTTAATAAGGGGTGTACTATTTTCGTTGATGATAATTAGGGGTGGAAAATGTGGTTGTCCGAGTAGGGCGAAGAAGATTATGCGTGTACTGTAGGCAGCGGTTATGGAAGTGGCGATTAGGGTAATTATTAGGGCTCAGGCGTTTGTATACGATGTATTAATGGATTCGATGATGAGGTCTTTTGAGTAGAATCCTGTTAGGAAAGGCATGCCTGTGAGGGCAAGGCTTCCAGTAATGAGGGAAGAGGTGGTGATTGGTATAGATTTGGCTAATCCTCCTATTTTTCGAATATCTTGTTCATTGTTTAGGTTGTGAATAATTGAACCGGAGCATAGGAATAACATGGCTTTAAAGAATGCGTGAGTACAGATGTGTATGAAGGCTAAGTGGGGTTGGTTTATTCCTAATGTGACTATTATTAGGCCTAGTTGGCTTGAGGTTGAGAATGCTACAATTTTTTTGATATCATTTTGTGTTAATGCACAGATAGCGGTGAAGAGGGTTGTGATTGCTCCTAAGCATAATATTATGTTTAAAATAGTGATATTATTAGTTGTTAAATGGTGAAATCGAATTAGTAGGAAGATTCCGGCTACAACTATAGTACTTGAGTGGAGTAGGGCTGATACTGGTGTTGGTCCTTCTATTGCGGAGGGAAGTCATGGATGTAGTCCAAATTGAGCTGATTTTCCGGTTGCTGCTAGAAGCAGTCCCAGTAAGGGTAGAGTGCTAATTTTTTCATTAAGTATAAATATTTGTTGGAGTTCTCATGAGTTGAGGTTTGTTAGGAATCATGCTATGGATAAGACTAATCCAATGTCACCAATTCGGTTATAGAGAATGGCTTGTATGGCTGCGGTGTTTGCGTCGGTTCGTCCATGTCATCATCCGATTAGGAGAAAGGATATGATTCCTACTCCTTCTCAACCGATGAATAGCTGGAATAGGTTGTTGGCTGTTACTAGGATTAGTATTGTGATTAGGAAGGTTAATAAGTATATAAAGAATCGATTGATGTTGGGATCGGAGTTTATATATCATAGAGAATACTCTATGATGGATCATGTCACGAATAGTGCTACGGGAATAAATACTATTGAAAAGTAATCTAGTTTAAAACTTAGTATTAATTTGGTGTTTTGTATTGATACTCAGTGTCAGTTAGAGATAATGGTTTCTTGGCCTGAGTTTAAAAAGATTATTATGGGGACTAGGCTTAATGTGAAGGCTAATTTAATTAGGGATGTAGTGTAGGCGGGGTATGAGGTTGATTTATAAATAGGTGTAGGAATTAGTGTAATTGGAGTTACTAATAGGGTTAGGGTTATTAGAATTGAGGAAAAGAAGAGGTTAATACTTTTATTTGGAGTTGCACCAATTTTTTGGTTCCTAAGACCAACGGATTACTACTATCCTTTAAAAGTTAAGAATGCCATACTGTTAGGTATGGTTGCATGAGTTAGCAGTTCTTGCTTTCATTCTTGGTAAATAAGAAGGTTTGAGCTTCTGTTTTTAGATTCACAGTCTAATGTTTTTGTAAACTATATTTACAGTATATGGTGCCGAGAATGAGTTTCGGGTTAATAGATAACAGTAGTAGGGGTAGTAGGTGTATAAGTATTAATGAGTTTTCTCGTGTGAATGAGGGGGTTATGTTATTTGTGTTATAGGTTAGTTTGCCTCGTTGAGTGGTGATAAATATGTACAGAGTGTAAAGGGCTGTAATTGTTATGTTTAAGCCTGTAAGGATAATGGTAGGTTTTGATCATGAGAATGATGCTAGTATAACTAGTAGTTCTCCTATTAAATTAATTGATGGGGGTAGGGCTAGGTTTGATAGGCTTGCTATTGCTCATCATGAGGCTATTAAGGGAAGCATAGTTTGCAGGCCTCGGGCTAGGATTATGGTTCGGCTGTGAGTTCGTTCGTAGGTTGAGTTGGCAAGGCAGAAGAGTATGGAGGATGTAAGGCCATGTGCGATTATTAATGCAGGTGCTCCTATATAGCTGAGTGGGGTATGAATTATAATAGCTACAATCACTAGTGCTATGTGACTTACGGATGAGTAGGCAATTAATGATTTTAGGTCAGTTTGGCGTAAACAGATAGCGCTGGTTATTACTATTCCTCATAGAGACAGTAGGATAAATGGGTATGATATGGATTCGGTTATAGGATCAAGGATTAGTGAAATTCGTATTATACCGTAGCCCCCTAGATTGAGTAGTACGGCTGCTAGTACTATTGATCCTGCAATGGGGGCTTCTACGTGGGCTTTGGGTAATCATAGGTGTAATCCATATAATGGTATTTTTACCATAAAGGCTATAATGCATGCTAGTCATAGTATACTGTGGGATCAAGATAAGTATGTTAGTTTATATTGGTAGAAGAATAAGAGGAAATTTAGTGAGTATAGGGAGTTATATAGGTAAGTTAGTGCAATTAGGAGGGGGAGGGATCCTGTGAGGGTATAGAATAGGAAATATAGTCCGGCATTTAATCGTTCTGTCTGATTTCCTCATCGTGTAATAATAATTAAGGTTGGAATTAGGGTTGCTTCAAATAGGATATAAAATAGGGTTAGTTCGGTGGCTGAGAATGTTATGATTAGGAAAGCTTGTAGCAAGATTAATATTGTAATGTAAAGTTTTTTTCGGATTGATGATTCTTTTGATAGGTGGTTTTGGCTTGCTATGATTATTAGGGGAAGGAGTCAGGTTGTTAATATAAGTAGGGGGGTTGATAGATGGTCTGAGGAGAATGTTTGGGAAAAATTTAATCCGTATAGCTGGTTTTGGCTTAGAGTGAGTATGCATGTTAGGCTAATGACTAAACTGTATATAGATGAGTTGATTCAGATTATATTATTTTTAGAGCATCATGTTATAGGAATGAGTATAATTGTAGGGATAATAATTTTTAGCATTTTAGTAGACTTAGATTTTTTACATGATCAAGTCCATATGAACCTGATACTATGACCAGCAGAGCTAGTCCGATTGCTGCTTCACAGGCAGCAAAAACTAATAAGGTAATTGGTAATATAAAGGATAGGATGTGGAAGGAGTTTAGGATAACTAGGGTCCCAAAAGTAAATACAGATAATATTATTCCTTCTAAACATAGTAGGGAGGATATTAGATGAGAGCGATAGATTATAACCCCTAGGAGGGTTACTGTGAAGGCTAGAATTATATTAATGTAGATCAGGGACATAATTGGTAATTATGATGGGTCATAATTTAATGAGTCGAAATCATTTGTTTTGTTTAAACTAATTACCATATTCATTTCATTCTAATCCTTTTTGATATCATTCGTAGGCCAATCCCAGAGCTAAAATTGAAATTAAGGCTAGTGCTGTTAATGCTATGAGATTAAGGTAGTTGGTTTGTGAGGCCCATGGTAGAGGTAGTAAGAGTGCGATTTCTAGGTCAAACAGTAAGAAAGTAATTGCGACTATGAAGAATTTTATTGAGAATGGCAAGCGGGCGGACCCTATTGGGTCAAATCCGCATTCATAAGGGCTTAGTTTTTCTTGTGAGGAGTATAGTTGTGGTAGTCAGAAGGCTATAGTTACTAGGATTATTATGATTGATGTATTAGTTAATAAGATTAGGATTATGTTTATTACTTTCTTCTGGGTGGAGCCAGATCTATATGATTGGAAGTCAAATGTACTGAATAATACTAAGAAAGTATGAACCTCATCAATAAATAGAGACGTATAAAAATAGTCATACTACATCTACGAAGTGTCAGTATCATGCGGCTGCTTCAAACCCAAAGTGATGTTGGGAAGTAAAGTGATAAGTTAATTGGCGGAGTAGGCATACAATTAGGAATGTGGATCCAATAATTACATGTAGGCCGTGGAATCCTGTGGCCATGAAGAATGTAGATCCGTAGACGCCATCGGAAATTGTAAAAGGTGTTTCGAAGTATTCTGAGGTTTGTAGAAGTGTGAAGTATAGGCCTAGAATAATTGTAATGGATAGGGCTTGGATTATTTGCGTGCGGTTTCCTTGTATTAGGCTATGATGGGCTCAGGTAATTGAAACTCCGGATGCTAGGAGGACGGAGGTATTTAATAAGGGTACTTCTAATGGGTTTAAAGGGATAATACCTGTTGGGGGTCATGAACCTCCTAAGTCATGGGTAGGGGCTAGGCTTGAGTGATAAAAAGCTCAGAAAAACCCTGTAAAAAACAAGACTTCAGAGATAATAAAGAGGATTATTCCGTAGCGTAAACCTTTTTGTACATTAAATGTATGATGTCCTTGATATGTGCTTTCTCGTACTACATCTCGTCATCATTGATATATAGTTATTAGATTTGCGAGTATACCTATGATTAGTACTGTTGTTAAATTAAAATGGAATCAGAGTGCTAATCCTGAAGTTAATAGTAGAGCGGATAAAGCTCCTGTTAGGGGTCAGGGGCTAGGATTAACTATGTGGTAAGGATGAGTCTGGTGGGTCATTAAGTGTTATCATGTAGGTATAGGCTAACTAGTAGGGTAAATACATAAGCTTGGATGAAGGCTACGGCCAGTTCTAATACTGTTAGCAGAATTAATAGAATTAGTGTAATTGTAGCAGTTGGTAGGCTGATAGTTATAAGTCCTAGTGTTGCGCTACCAATTAAATGTATGAGTAGATGCCCAGCTGTAATGTTGGCTGTGAGTCGTACGGCTAAGGCTATTGGTTGAATTAATAAGCTAACTGTTTCGATTACAATTAGTATAGGGATTAATGGGGTAGGGGTGCCTTGGGGTAAGAAGTGGGCTAATGATGATTTAGTTTTGTGTCGGAAGCCAACTAATACGGTCCCGGCTCATAGGGGAATGGCTATGGCTAGGTTAGTTGATAGTTGGGTTGTAGGGGTAAATGAATAGGGTAAGAGGCCGAGTAAGTTGGTTGAGCTAATGAATGTAATTAAGGACATTAATAATAAGGATCAGGTTTGCCCCTTTTTGTTATGAATTGTTATTATTTGTTTTGTGACTAATTTAATTAATCATATTTGTAGTGAAATAAGTCGATTATTTATCAGTCGAGTCGGGGTTTTAAATAAGATAATTGGGAATAGGATAATTAGGATAATGATAGGTAAGCCTATTATTGAGGGGGCAATGAAGGAGGAGAATAAGTTTTCGTTCATTTATTTTCTCAAGGGGTTTTAGTTGTGTAGATTTTTAGGTTTTTGATTTCAGGTTTTTGGAGAAAATTAAAGGTGATAATTTTTATTTGGAAAAAAATAAATAGTGTGATAATGGTAGAAATGATGGTAATTAGTCATGTTGATGTATCGAGTTGTGGCATGTTCATTACGGGAAAATGTCTTTCCAATCTTTAACTTAAAAGGTTAACGCTAGATTAGCTTCGTAATGGTAATCTTAGTCATGTTGATGTATCGAGTTGTGGCATTAGTAAAGTAACTGTTCAGGCTTGGAAGTGGTGATAAGGTACGAGTTCTAGTACAATGGGTATGAAGCTGTGATTGGAACCGCAGATTTCAGAACATTGGCCGTAATATAGGCCTGGTCGTGTAGCTAGTAAGGTAATTTGATTAAGGCGTCCTGGAATGGCGTCGATTTTAAGTCCTAGTGATGGGACTGCTCATGAGTGGAGTACATCTTCAGATGTAACTAGTAGTCGGATAGGTACTTCTATGGGGAGTACTACTCGGTTATCTACTTCGAGTAATCGGTATTCTCCTGGTAGTAAGTCTGATGATGGAGTTATATAAGAGTCAAAGCAGAGTTTTTCAAAGTCTGTATACTCATAGCTTCAGTATCATTGGTGGCCTAGCGCTTTTATAGTTATTGATGGGTCATAAACTTCATCCATTACATAAAGAATTCGGAGTGATGGTAGGGCAATGGCGATTAAAATAATTGCTGGGAGGATGGTTCAGATAATTTCTACTTCTTGGGCATCTGTGACATTAGTATGAGTTAATTTTGTAGTAAGTATAAGTGTAATGATGTAAAGTACCATAGCGCTAATGAGAATAATAATTATAAGGGTATGATCGTGAAAGAATGACAGTTCCTCTATGATTGGGGTAGAGGCGTCTTGCATTCCTAATTGGGATGGTTGGGCCATGAAGATATACAGGGGTTTAACCTGTAAATTAACCTTGACAAGGTTATGTAATTGTTTTACTAATATCTTCGTTAGATGAGAAAGACATAATGGCTATGGGGCTGGCTTGAAACTAGTTTTAGGGGGTTCGATTCCTTCCTTTCTTAGATTTTAGTTAATTTTTACATAGGCGGGTTCTTCAAATGTATGATATGGTGGAGGGCATCCATACATTCATTCTAAATTTGTTGATGATAGTTCTACTGTTGCTACTTCACGTTTAGAGGCGAAGGCTTCTCATACTATAAATACTGCTAGGATTACGGCTGTTAGGGAAATGAAAGATCCTATTGAGGATACCATATTTCATGTGGTATAGGCATCTGGATAATCTGAATATCGTCGAGGTATACCTGATAGGCCTAGGAAGTGTTGTGGAAAGAATGTTAAATTTACTCCTACAAATATTACAATAAATTGAATCTTTGCTCATATATCATTTAATGTGTATCCGGAAAATAGGGGGAATCAGTGTACGAATCCACCTATGATAGCGAACACTGCTCCTATGGAGAGAACATAGTGAAAATGAGCTACTACATAATACGTGTCGTGTAGGACAATATCTAAAGATGAATTCGATAATACGATTCCTGTTAATCCTCCAATTGTAAAAAGGAAAATAAAGCCTAGTGCTCATATCATTGCGGGGGATCATTTAATGTTACCGCCATGAAGTGTTGCGAGCCAGCTAAATACTTTTACTCCGGTTGGAATAGCAATAATTATTGTTGCTGATGTAAAGTATGCTCGGGTATCTACGTCTATTCCTACTGTAAATATATGGTGAGCTCAGACGATGAAACCTAAAAAACCGATTGATATTATGGCTCAGACTATTCCTATATACCCGAATGGTTCTTTTTTCCCTGAATAGTATGTTACGATGTGAGAAATTATACCGAACCCAGGCAGGATGAGAATGTAGACTTCGGGATGACCAAAAAATCAGAATAAATGTTGATATAAGATGGGATCTCCACCCCCTGCAGGGTCAAAGAAGGTTGTGTTTAAATTACGATCTGTTAGTAATATGGTAATACCTGCAGCTAGGACAGGGAGTGAGAGTAAAAGTAACACAGCTGTAATTAGTACGGATCATACGAATAAGGGTGTTTGGTATTGTGATATTGCGGGGGGTTTTATATTAATAATAGTGGTGATAAAGTTGATTGCACCTAAAATTGATGAAACTCCTGCTAAGTGAAGGGAGAAGATTGTTAGATCAACGGATGCACCGGCATGGGCTAGGTTTCCAGCCAAGGGTGGGTAGACTGTTCATCCTGTACCTGCTCCGGCTTCAATTGTTGATGAGGCTAGCAAGAGTAGAAATGATGGGGGTAGAAGTCAGAAGCTTATATTATTTATTCGGGGGAATGCTATATCAGGGGCTCCAATTATTAGGGGTACTAGTCAATTTCCAAATCCTCCAATCATAATAGGTATAACTATAAAGAAGATTATTACGAATGCATGGGCTGTAACAACTACATTATAAATTTGGTCATCACCTAAAAGAGTTCCTGGTTGACCCAATTCAGCTCGGATTAGTAGGCTTAAGGCCGTTCCTACTATTCCAGCTCAGGCGCCGAATAGAAGGTACAGTGTTCCAATATCTTTATGGTTAGTTGAGAATAGTCAACGATTAATGAACATTAGTAGGTAAGATGGCTGAGAATAGGCATTAGACTGTAAATCTAAAGACAGGGATAGTACTCCCTTTTTACCAGGCCTCGAGGTGTATTAACATATTGAATTGCAAATTCAAGGAAGCAGCTTCAATCCTGCCGGGGCTTCTCCCGCCTTTTTTTTCTTACGGCGGGAGAAGTAGATTGAAGCCAGTTGTTTAGGGCGTTTAGCTGTTAACTAAATTTTTATGGGATAAAGGCCCATCGGTCTAGTGAGGATTTAGCTTAATTAAAGTGATTGATTTGCATTCAATAGATGTAGGATAGATTCTTGCAATCCTTAAGATCAGAAATTAAGTCTTGTGACTTTCTTAGGGCTTTGAAGGCTCTTGGTCTAGGTAACCTAAATTTCTAGTCTATAATATATAAGATGGGGGCTAGGGGGATTGATATAGTGGATAAGACAAATAGTAGTGGGAGGAGTGAGTTGTTTTTTTTGTTGCTATGTTGTCATGATATTTTTAGGTTGTTGATGGAGGGAAATATAGTTATTGATATGGAGTATATTAGTCGTATATAAAAATATAGGTTTAGTAGGGCTATTATTGATATTACTGTGGGGAGGATAATGTTTTGGTTTTTTACTAGTTCTTGAATAATGAGCCATTTGGGTAGAAAGCCTATTAAGGGAGGGAGTCCTCCTAATGATATTAGGGCGATGGATGAGATTAATAGGATTGCTGGTTTTTTGTTTCATAGTAGGGTTAAGGATAGGATTGTGGTGTTTGAGTTAAGTATAAATAATATGAATAGGGTAGCTGTGAGTATAACGTAGATGAGGAGGTTGAGTATTGCTAATGTGGGATTGTATGTTAGAATTGCTGCTATTCATCCTATGTGAGCGATTGAAGAATAGGCTAGGATTTTTCGAAGTTGTGTTTGGTTAAGTCCTCCTCAGCCTCCTAATAGGATGGATAGGAGGGCGGATGTGAGGATTAAGTTTTGGTTGATTGAAGGGGAGATTTGGACGAGAATGGTTATTGGGGCAATTTTTTGTCATGTAAGGAGGAGTATCCCTGATGGCAAGGATGTTCCTTGAGTTACTTCTGGTATTCAGAAGTGAAATGGTGCTAGACCTAGCTTTATTAGAAGTGCCATTGTGACTATAGTGGATGTTGTGAAGTTTATGTCTGTGGTGATTATTCAATGGCCGGTTAGGTAAAAGTTGGAGATAATTGCTATTATGAGTACTATGGAGGCTGTAGCTTGGATTAGGAAATATTTAGCTGAGGCTTCTGTTGAGCGTGGGTTGTTATTGTTGGCTATCAGGGGAATAATTGATAATATGCTTATTTCTAAGCCAGCTCAGGTTAGTAATCAGTGGGAGCTGGTTATCACAATAGCGGTGCCGGATATTAAGGTGAATAGGATGGTTGAGTGGGTGAGGGGGTTAATTAGCATGGGAAGGGTTTAAACCAACATTTTCGGGGTATGGGCCCGATAGCTTAATTAGCTGACCTTACTAACTAGAATATGGTGTATTTGGTAGCACGAAGATTTTTGAAGTCTTAAGATTGGGTTCAAGACCTAAGGTTCTAGAAATAAGAGGATTTAAACCTCTATGATTTACTCTATCAAAGTAACTCTATTATCAGACATATTTCTATGTTTGTGGGGGGATGCAGGAGAGAATAATGGGAACAATAGTATGTCATGCGCATATGGCCAGGGTCATTGGTAAGAAATTTTTTCATAATAAATGTATAAGTTGGTCATATCGAAATCGAGGGTATGATGCTCGTACTCATAAAAATGTTATTGTGAGGCAGGTGATTTTTGATGAAAAAGTTATGGTGAAATATTCTGATTTGAATAGTTGGTAGGAAGATCCTAGGAATAACGAGGAGGTGAGGGCATTTATTGTGATAATATTAGTATATTCGGCTATGAAGAATAGAGCGAATGGGCCGGCTGCGTATTCTACGTTGAAACCTGATACGAGTTCAGATTCTCCTTCTATTAGATCGAATGGTGTTCGGTTTGTTTCGGCTAGTGTAGAGGTGTATCATATTATTGCTAGTGGTCATGAGAATGTAATCATTCATATAAATTCTTGTGTAATTATGAGTGTGGTGAGGTTAAATGAGCCGTTGAATATTAGGATAGAAAGGACGATGATGGCTAGGGTGACTTCGTATGAAATTGTTTGTGCGACGGCTCGCAGTGCTCCGATTAAGGCATATTTTGAGTTGGATGCTCATCCTGATCATAAAATGGAATATACTGAGAGGCTAGATGTGGCTAGGATAAATAGTATGCCTATGTTGATGTTGGCAAGGGGTATGGGTGTGGGTAGGGGGGTTCATATGGTGGTTGCGATTGTTAGGGCCAAGGTAGGAGATAATATAAATAGAAATATGGAAGAAGTTAGTGGGCGTAGTGGTTCTTTTAGAAATAATTTTAGTGCATCGGCAAATGGTTGAAGTAGGCCAAAGGGTCCAATGATATTTGGGCCTTTGCGTAGTTGTATATACCCTAGTATTTTTCGTTCAGCTAAAGTTAGGAATGCTATAGCTAGGAGTACTGGTACGATTACTAGGAGTAAGTTGAAAATAAGCATTATTGTTAAGAAGAGGAATTGAACCTCTGATAGTAAAGTTTTAAGTTTTATACAATTACCGGGCTCTGCCACCTTAACTTAGCCCTGTTCTTGGGCTTAATATTGTAAGGTGAATACTAGGTTGAGATATAATTCATCTGTTTGCTGGGAGCACGTTTTTAGGTTGGCTCCATTTCTCTTGTCCTTTCGTACTGGGAGAAATTTTCAATAGATAGAAACCGACCTGGATTGCTCCGGTCTGAACTCAGATCACGTAGGACTTTAATCGTTGAACAAACGAACCATTAATAGCTGCTGCACCATTTGGATGTCCTGTATCCACATCGAGGTCGTAAACCCTAATTGTCGATAGGACTCTAGAATAGGATTGCGCTGTTATCCCTAGGGTAACTGGTTCGTTGATCAAGTTATGGGTCAATTATGATTGTGTGCTTTGACTAGTTAGTCTGGGCTTAATCATTCGGAGGTTGTTTTGTGCTCCGAGGTCACCCCAACCGAAATCTTTAACTCAAAAAACTTTGTGGTTGGCTACTTGGGGTAGTTTATTTTAAGAATTGGGTTTTAGATTGAAGCTCCATAGGGTCTTCTCGTCTTATTGTATTATTCCCGCCTCTTCACGGGAAGGTCAATTTCATGGATTGAAAGTAAGAGACAGTAAAACCCTCGTTTGGCCATTCATGCGAGTCCCCAATTAGAGAACAAATGATTATGCTACCTTTGCACGGTCAGAGTACCGCGGCCGTTGAACGTAAGTCACTGGGCAGGCAGTGCCTCTAATACTTTTTATGCTAGAGGTGATGTTTTTGGTAAACAGGCGGGGTTTGTGTTTGCCGAGTTCCTTTTACTTTTTTTAATCTTTCCTTAATAGCACTCCTTTGTTGGGTTAACATTTTTTTGGCAGGTTTGGATTAATACAAGTAGTTTGGCATACCATGATGTTAATTGTCGTTTGTTAATACAAAGATGTAAGTTTGTGCTTGGAGAATTTGTTTTCTCATTACTAATACTAGCATTATAGCTTCTATAGTTTTATAGAATTGTCCAATTGTAAGAATAGGAATTTTTTATAATTATTGAAATTTAAGGGGAGAATATTGTAGAGCTTTAACGCTTTCTTTATTGGTGGCTGCTTTCAGGCCTACTGAGCAATATTATGTATAATTTATCTCTATTGGAGGTTGTATCCTTGATCTAAAGAGCTGTCCCTCTTTAGATTATTTCTTATATTTACAGGTATAATTTTATTTATTTGGGTATAATATAAGGTAGAACTAAGATTCGGTGTTTGGACAACCAGCTATCACCAGGCTCGGTAGGTTTTTCACCACTACCTAGAAATCTTCCCACTATTTTTGCCTACATAGACGGGTTCGTTCCTGAAAACTGTTTTTAGCGTAGCTCGTTCTGGTTTCGGGGTATCTAGCTTATGATCGCTTCGTTAGATTTTTTCTAGCTAATTCATTATGCAAAAGGTAAAAGGTGAAATCTTTGCTTTTTATTACTTTAAAATAATCTTTCATCGTTCCCTTACGGTACTTTTTCTATAGCGCCAAAGGTATATGTTTCTATCTCCTATACTTCATAATTGTAAATGTTTTGGTTATGTAGAAATTTAGTTATGTGGATGAGGGTATGGGCTTAGTTTTTGTTCAAAATGTTCGGGTGCGAAATCTTCTGGGTGTAGGCCAGATGCTTTATGTTTAAGCTACATTTGGTTTTCCAAGCACACTTTCCAGTATCTTACCTTGTTACGACTTATCTCCTCTAGTATCTTTACATGATTTATTTATAGTCATGATTTGATAGGTTGAGGAGGGTGACGGGCGGTGTGTACGCGCTTCATTGCTCTATTCAATTAAGCTCTCTATTCTTAATTTACTACTAAATCCTCCTTTGATTAACAAGTTTCATGTTAATTAGCGTGGTTATGTTCTGGTTTAGAAAATGTAGCCCATTTCTTCCCATCTCATAGGCTACACCTTGACCTAACGTTTTTATGATAAGATTATTGTGCTTACTTCTGTCCTTTGTTAAGGTTTGCTGAAGATGGCGGTATATAGGCTGAGTTGCAATAGATGGTAAGGTATATCGGGGTTTATCGATTATAGAACAGGCTCCTCTAGATGGATATAAAGCACCGCCAAGTCCTTTGAGTTTTAGGCTGTTGCTAGTAGTCCTCAGGCGAAGAATTTTGTTTTATTTTGAATTCATTAGGTTTACGGCTAAGCATAGTGAGGTATCTCAATCTCAGTTTGGTTCTTAGCTTTCGTGTCTGAATTAGGGTAGTAAGGCTACTTTCGTCACTTAGTTTTGTTGTAGCTATGGCTTTTTACAGCTTAGTTAAGTCTTAGCCTTATTGTAATTGTTAAAGTGTGACACGCTTTACGCCGAGTGCTTATTGATTTGGGTTTATCGTATGACCGCGGTGGCTGGCACGATATTTACCAACCCTAAATAACATAACTTAGTCAAACTTTCGTTCATTGCTAAATTTTAATCACTGCTGTATCCCGTGGGGGTGTGGCTAGGCAAGGTGTCTTGAGCTACTTTTTAGTGTGCTTGATACCTACTCCTTTAAGTCTTTAAGTGTCGAAGGGCATTCTCACTGGTATGTAGATGCTTGCATGTGTAGTTCTGCTAGTAATCAATAAAAAGACCAGGACCAAATCTTTAATTGTTTATGGGGTTACAAACCCATCTAGGCATTTTCAGTGCCTTGCTTTAGTACTGTTAAGCTACATTAAC